ATGGTAAGCAAGAAGATTGTTTACGAAGAAACAACAAGAAAAATTCATATTCTGATACATAAGAGTTATATAAGAATCGAAATAGTCTTTTATTTTCTTTTTTCAAAAGAAAAATCGATTTCATTGAAGTAATAAGACTATTCCAATTCGAATAGTAGTTGAGAAAGAATCGCAATAAATGCAAAGATGGAACATCTTGGATCCGGTATTGAAGGAGTTGAACCAAAATTTCCAAATGGATAGGATAGGGTATTTCTATATGTGATAGATAATGTAAATGCAAAAATTTGTCTTCTAAAAAGGGAAATATTGAATGAATAGATCGTAAATTCTGAAACTTTGTTGTTTCTTTTTCTTTCGGACAAGATAATTCTCGTAGCGAGAATGGGATTTCTACAACGATCGCAAACCCCTCAGATAGAATCTGAGAATAAAACTCAGAATAAAAAAAATTGTTGTAATCCAACAATCGATCTTGGTTAGGATGATTAACCGAGTTAATCCAAAAATTCTGCTGATACATTCGAATAATTAAACGTTTCACAAGTAGTGAACTAAATTTCTTGTTATTACAACTAACAATTTCCACAGGCTCGGAATCATTTAATCCATAATCATGGGCAAATGCATAAATATACTCCTGAAAGAGAAGTGGGTAGACGAAGTATTGTTGACGAGATTTCTGTTTTTCTGAATACCCTTCGAATTTTTCCATTTGTATTTCTACTTGAATCAGAAAGAGGAAGCATTTCTCGGTTTATCAAATGATGATACATAGTGCAATATGGTCAGAACAGGGTGTTGCATTTTTTAATACAAACCCTGGAAAGAAAGGGAGTCTAATCCACAGATCTTTTCCTTTTCTATCCAATTAGTTTATGTTTGTTCTAATTACAAAAGAGAACAAATCTTTTATTTTTGCAGGCCAATTGCTCTTTTGACTTTGGAATACAGTCTCTTTATCAATATACTGCTTCTTTTACACATTCAATCCATAACATCCCTTTTCAATCCATAATCAAGAATAATTAGGATTTCTAAAAAAACAAAGAAAAAATCAAGGGTCCGCTCATAGGAAAACCCAACCTTTCCCCGCATCAGGCACTAATCTATTTTTAACGTCTAATTAGATCGGGGAATCATTTCAATTAAGAAGTTAAGCTCGTTGCTTTTTATTTTACCAGAATTGGAGCCCGACTCTATCCATTTATTCACTAGACCCAGAAAATCGGAATTTTTTTATTCCATTCCAAAAATCAAAAATAAGAATTTGATTTTATTACGACATGCTATTTTTTCCATTCATTACCCTTGAGGATCAGTCGTGGTCTTCTAGACTCTACCAAGAGTCTGAACGAATTTGTTGCTTCATCCAAATGTGTAAAAGATCATAGTCGCACTTAAAAGCCGAGTACTCTACCATTGAGTTAGCAACCCAGATAAAATAGGATCTTAGATACGATCGAAACCCAAAAATCAATGGAATTACACCGCACGCTCCTGTCAAAACATTGAACTAGCAAGACATCAAAAGAAAGATTTTATCCCCCATTAAAAACACTCAAATGCCAAAATGAACAGGTCCGGTTAAATTTCACTAAGGTTAAAAAAAGAGCGGCTCCAATCACGATGGCAAAATTGTCATTTTTTTAGCAATTTCTATTTAAAGAAATCCAAAAATCTTGTATGAGAGTACATGCAAGAGGGACAACCCTATCATTTGAGCGAAGTGTAGGCAGAAAAACCTAATATGGAGTGAGGATAAAGAGACCTATCTATCTACAAATTCTATTTGTTCAATAGACCTTTGTCAATGGAAATACAATGGTAAGAAAACAAATTAGATATAAAAAGTAAATAAAATAAGGGCTTATGTTGGATTGGCACGACATAAATCCAGTCAAAAATAGGACTAAGAAAGAGGCAAATTGTGTCTAAATAATTAGACAACGAGGGATACTAGTGATCCCTCTCCTACTTTTTTATTCATTTAGTTCTTCAATTAACTCAAAGTTCCTTCTTTTTCTTTAAAGAATTCTGCCTTCCTTAAAATATCATAAACAGTTCTTGTAGGTTGAGCACCCTTTTCAAGGAAATAGAGAATAGCTGGAACATTTAAACAAGTTTGATTCTTTATCGGATCATAAAAACCTACTTTTCGAAGATCTCTTCCTTCTCTTCGAGATCGAACATCAATTGCAACGATTCGATAGACAGCTTATTGGGATAGATGTAGCTAAACAATGCCCCCCCTAGAAACGTATAGGAGGTTTTCTCCTCATACGGCTCGAGAAAATGATTCGAATTTCTATCTACTTGTATTATAGACAGAAATTCGACTATGACTTGCATTAATTTCCTTACAGAAAAAACAAATTTCATTTATACTCATGACTCAAGTTGGCTAATTTTGACTGACAGACTTAAAAGGAAAAATCCTTCGAAATTTTTTGAGTCGTCTCTAAACTCTTTTCTTTGTCTCATCTCGAACGAATTTACTTTTATTCCTTATTCTGATCCAATTCAATTGTTGAGACAATTTTATTGTTGAGACAGTTGAAAATCGCGTTTACTTGTTCCGGAATTCTTTATCTTTGATTTGTGAAATCCTTGGGTTTAGACATTACTTCGGGAATTCCTATTCTTTTTTCTTTCAAAAGAGTAGCAACATACCCTTTTTTTCTTATTTCCTTCGATAAAGCATTTCCCTCTTCTATAGAAATCGAATATGAGCGATTGATTTTGATAGACTTTTAATTGAAAGAGTTTTTCCAATCTTCCAAAATTGGACTTTCTTCTTATTTTAACCTTTCGACTTCTATATTAAGGATAGACTGACAAAGTTGGCCTAATTTATTAGTTTTCACTAACCCTAGATTCTTTCCCTTGATAAAAAATCAACTCTGTCCTCTCGAGCTCCATCGTGTACTATTTACTTACAAACAACCCAGCGCAAATTTGGTTCGGGACGAATAGAACAGACTATGTCGAGCCAAGAGCATTTTCATTACTATGAAAAATGATGGATAGCAAAATCCACAATCGATCATGTCCTTCAAGTCGCACGTTGCTTTCTACCACATCGTTTTAAACGAAGTTTCACCATAACAAACATTCCTCAAATTTCATTGCAAAGTGGTATAGGGAATTGATCCAATATGGATGGGATCATGAATAGTCATTGGTTTAGTTTAGTTTTTTGTATACTAATTCAAACTTGCTATCTATGGAAAAATATGGATAAAAGAAATAAGTATTTATCGGGGAAGACTCCGCAAAGATCCAATTTATTTAAACCCATATTCTATCATATGAAGGAAACATAGTTCGAAAAAGACGAATAAACAAGTTTGCTTAAGACTTATTTATTATTGAATTTCAATTCTCAACAGAGGACTCGAGATGGTCAATCCTGAAATGAGAAGAGAAGGATCGATTCTTCTCCAACAAATAAACTATCAACCTCAAAAAAAAATTTAATTAATTTAATTACTATATTAGAATTAGATTAGCAATATATTTTTCCGTAACAAAAACAATTAACTATTAACTAAATAAACTATTCCAATGAAAAGATTGAAAGTTTTTTGGTAGTTATAGAATTCTCGTACTTCTTCGACTCGAATACCAAAAGAAAGAAAAAAATGAAGTAAAAAAAACACATTTCGTGTAAAGTAAAATTAAGGTCTTTGCTTTTACTTATAGCATTCTTTCTTTTACCTAAAAGAAGCAACTCCAAATCAAAAATTAGTAGAAGTATGATTTTTGGAATCCATTCTATCCAACGAACAGTTCTTACCTTATCCTTACCAGAATGGATCATTCTGGATATTTAAAGAATCACAGATCGAGATCGTTTTCGCTTAACCAAAGAAGGACCCTTTTTGCTAATAATATAATACAACAAAAATCTATCTCTATCATAAAGGGATAGGTCTCATTTTTTATACAGTGTTTTACGTATAGACCAAATTTTTCATGAAAATAAAGATATTCAATTTGACTGGACTTGACACTTGATTATGTTTTCTGAGAAAGAAAATGAATGCTTAGAAATGCATCTAATCTAAGAGTTCATAAGAGATAATTATTCTCTCTAATAAACTTTCTTTTGTCTCGTGCGGGGTACAATACGATTTCATCTTTCGTTTCATCAGAAAAATCTGGGACGGAAGGATTCGAACCTCCGAGTAACGGGACCAAAACCCGCTGCCTTACCACTTGGCCACGCCCCATTTCGGGTTTTATCCGACACTAATAAACACTAGTATGTTTATTTGTTTTGTTATTCGTCAATCCCACTTCAATTACATAAAAAATGAGGGATACTCTCTTGCTAGGATTCTAGACATGCGGATAATATAGAATCCAAAAAATGCATTGATCATTACATGGAATTCTATTAAGATATTATATGAAAGTCGAATTTCTTCCATTCTCATTTGAGAGTGCGAATACAAGGAGGTATTTTGCGTTTGGGAAAGTCCGAAGAAAAAAGGATTTTGAATCCGCCTTTTCCTTTTTCCCTTAGAAAAATAACTCAATCAAAATCCAATTATCTACTCTACAAGAACGAAATGCTTGTTATGCCTAATATACTTAGTTTAACCTGTATCTGTTTTAATTCTGTTCTTTATCCGACTAGTTTTTTCTTCGCCAAATTGCCCGAAGCTTATGCCATTTTCAACCCAATCGTGGATGTTATGCCTGTCATACCTGTACTCTTTTTTCTATTAGCCTTTGTTTGGCAAGCTGCTGTAAGTTTTCGATGAAATCTTTACTACTCTGTCTGCCAAATTGAATGATGTATTCATTCCAAAAAAATTCGAAAAATGGATAAAAGCCGAGAAGTCTTATCTTATATTATGAACCTTCGATTCTAAAATTCAAATTCTTCTACATTGAATGTATAGCTGCAGCAATAAATTTGGATCAGCCTTTCTACCCCTGCACCTACATTGAGCAGGTACCTTTAGGTACCCACACAATACCTAACCTAATTTTTGATATTGATAAGAGTGCTTATTAGAAATCAATTCTTGAAAAAAATTGCAAGAATTGATTTTTGCATTTTTAGGTGTCAAAATAAACAAAACCCATCCTAATGGATCTGTGTGGTAAGGAAAAACGGGTAATCTATTCCTTAAAAAAAAATCTTGGAGATTATGTAATGCTTACTCTCAAACTTTTTGTTTATACAGTAGTGATATTCTTTGTTTCCCTCTTTATCTTTGGATTCTTATCTAATGACCCAGGACGTAATCCTGGGCGTGAGGAGTAAAAATCCAATTTTTTTTGGAATTTTTTCTTACAAATTGGATTTGTTTCGTACATTTATCTATGAGAAAATCCGGGGGTCAGAATTCCTTCCAATTCGAAAGTCCCAAATGATCCGAGGGGGCGGAAAGAGAGGGATTCGAACCCTCGGTACAAAAAAATTGTACAACGGATTAGCAATCCGCCGCTTTAGTCCACTCAGCCATCTCTCCCCGTTCCAAATCGAAAGGTTTCCGTAATATGACAGAGGCAAGAAATAACGATTGCAAAAAATCCTTCCTTTTTCTTTCAAAAGCCCATAAAAATTATATTGCCAATTCCATTTTAGTTATATTCTTTTTTATTAATGTTAATAAAAAAAAGAAGAAAATTCTTGTTTTTTCTTTCTAAAATTCGATATTGACTGAGAAACAATCAGATAGATTTTCTCTTCAGCGGGCATTTCCATATAGGACTTGTTATAATAAAACAAACAGGTTATATAAAAAATCAAAAACTCTTTTTTGATTATTTATCAACAAAGCAAAAAGGATTCTTATCAAACCCACCATAAAATTGGAAAGAAATATAAAGTAAGTAGACCTGACTCCTTGAATGATGCCTCTATTCGCTATTCTGATATATAAATTCGATGTAGATGAAATTGTATAAGCGGATTTTTTGTATTTCCTTAGACTTAGACCGCGCAAGGCAAGAATTTTTCGCTATTTACGATTTCATATTCTTGTTACTAGATGTTCTATAGGAATAAGAAAAAATCGCAACTCCTTTCCGCTACACATAAAAATTTATTTCGAAAGTCAATTTTTTTTTTCAATATCTTTCTTTTTTTTTTCAGAATCCTATTTTTGTTCTTCCACCCATGCAATAGAGAGCGAGTGGGAAAAGAGGGGTTACTTTTATTTTCATTTTTCCCTTAAAGGATAGGCTTTGAAATAGGAGTCATGGAATAATGCTGAATTCAAATGTTTATTTCTATAGTATAAGAAAAACTAATCGAATCAAATTCATGGATTTACCACGACCTCGGTTGTGACCCCATAGATAAAAATGCAAAATTTCTATCTTCGAGACCATTGAAAAAGGGCATTGAACGAGAAAGAAATCGTCCACAGATAATTAAACTATCGTATGCCTTGGAAGTGATATGAGGTGCTCGGAAATGGTTGAAGTAATTGAATAGGAGGATCACTATGACTATAGCCCTTGGTAGAGTTACTAAAGAAGAAAATGATCTATTTGATATTATGGACGACTGGTTACGAAGGGACCGTTTCGTTTTTGTAGGATGGTCCGGCCTATTGCTCTTTCCTTGTGCTTATTTCGCTTTAGGGGGTTGGTTTACAGGGACAACTTTTGTAACTTCTTGGTATACCCATGGATTGGCTAGTTCCTATTTGGAAGGTTGTAATTTCTTAACCGCGGCAGTTTCCACCCCTGCCAATAGTTTAGCACACTCTTTGTTGCTACTATGGGGCCCGGAAGCGCAAGGGGATTTTACTCGTTGGTGTCAATTAGGGGGTCTGTGGACTTTTGTCGCTCTCCATGGGGCTTTTGCACTAATAGGTTTCATGTTACGTCAATTTGAACTTGCTCGGTCTGTTCAATTGCGACCTTATAATGCAATTTCATTCTCTGCTCCAATCGCTGTTTTTGTTTCCGTATTCCTTATTTATCCACTGGGGCAATCTGGTTGGTTCTTTGCGCCGAGTTTTGGCGTAGCAGCGATATTTCGATTCATCCTCTTTTTCCAAGGATTTCATAATTGGACGTTGAACCCATTTCATATGATGGGAGTTGCCGGAGTATTAGGCGCGGCTCTGCTATGCGCTATTCATGGGGCGACCGTAGAAAACACTCTATTCGAGGATGGTGATGGTGCAAATACCTTCCGCGCTTTTAACCCAACTCAAGCTGAAGAAACTTATTCAATGGTCACTGCTAACCGCTTTTGGTCCCAAATCTTTGGTGTTGCTTTTTCCAATAAACGTTGGTTACATTTCTTTATGCTATTTGTACCCGTCACCGGTTTATGGATGAGTGCTATTGGCGTAGTCGGCCTGGCTCTGAACCTACGTGCCTATGACTTCGTTTCCCAGGAAATCCGTGCAGCGGAAGATCCTGAATTTGAGACTTTCTACACCAAAAATATTCTTTTAAACGAGGGTATTCGTGCGTGGATGGCAGCTCAGGATCAGCCTCATGAAAATCTTATATTCCCTG